AATCCTTCTTATAGAAGAAAAAAATGAAGAAAAAAAATCAAGAGCTTCGAGCCAATAAAGACTAAGAAGGTTGACTCAAGAATAAATTGGATTATGAGCTCCGTTGTAGAATTCTGACCTAACCATTAAATACGAAGCGGTGGGAACGATGGAACCTGTGACTGCAAAAGATTTTATTGAACAAATGAATCTTACTGATTCACTAGTCGGGATGGCGAAATGAACCGGAAATCAATTCATCTATTCTGAGAAGTCACGAACAAGCGCTACGACTGAAATAGAGATTGCAAGAGTAAATATTCGCCCGCGAAAACTTTCTTTTTTTTTTGAATTTGAATTGGTAAACTTGGATAAAGGACAAAAGAAAATAAAGATTTATTAGAACGTTAGAAAAAAAACTATTATTTATAAAATTTTTTATAAAAATGTTCTAATATCTATTCAAATTAATTGAAATTCCATTTTGAATCCTTTTATTCGCGAGGAGCTGGATGAGAAGAAACTCTCACGTCCAGTTCTGTAGTAGAGATGGAATTCCGAAACAACCATCAACTATAACCCCAAAAGAACTACATTTCGTAAACAACATAGAGGAAGAATGAAGGGAAGATCTTATCGAGGTAATCATATTTGTTTCGGTAAATACGCTCTTCAGGCACTTGAACCTGCTTGGATCACATCTAGACAAATCGAAGCAGGTCGACGAGCAATGACACGAAATGCACGCCGTGGTGGAAAAATATGGGTACGTATATTTCCAGACAAACCAGTTACAGTAAGACCTGCTGAAACACGTATGGGTTCGGGGAAAGGATCCCCTGAATATTGGGTAGCTGTTGTTAAACCGGGGAGAATACTATATGAAATGGGTGGAGTAGCCGAAAATCGAGCCAGAAGAGCTATTTTACTAGCAGCATCCAAAATGCCTATACGAACTCAATTAATTATTTCGGGATAAAAATGTAGAACCGACAGAAATGAGTCTCGGGGATGAAACCGCAGGTTTCTTTTTTTGGACAAACAATATTTCTTTTATTTTCTTTATCCTTTGCATTGGAAGAATAGACTAAAAAATTGATATGATTCAACATCAGACCCATTTAAATGTAGCGGATAACAGCGGGGCTCGAGAATTGATGTGTATTCGAATCATAGGAGCTAGTAATCGTCGCTATGCTTATATTGGTGACGTTATTGTTGCTGTGATCAAAGAAGCAGTCCCAAAAATGCGCCTAGAAAAATCAGAAGTAGTCAGAGCTGTAATTGTCCGTACCTGTAAAGAACTTAAACGTGACAGCGGTATGATAATACGATATGATGACAATGCTGCAGTTGTGATTGATCAAAAAGGAAATCCAAAAGGAAGTCGAATTATTGGTGCAATCCCCGAGGAATTGAAAGAATTCAATTTTACTAAAATAGTTTCATTAGCTCCCGAGGTATTATAAAATAAAATAAAATGAGATCGTGATTGGGGTATTTGAAAGAAATAGATTAAGAACTAGATTAATTCGTAGATTGTGTCTCAGGCATATACCTTGAAAATATTCATAAACCAATAAAAAAAAAAAAGAAAAACATGTTAATTATATCCAATTTGCAGACACCAATAATTTTAGTTCATGATGGGTACAGACACTATTGCTGAGATAATAAACTCGATACGAAATGCTGATATGGCTAGAAAAAGGGTTGTTCGCATAGCATCTACTAATATTACCGAAAATATTGTTAAAATACTTTTCCGAGAAGGTTTTATCGAAAACGTCAGAAAACATCGAGAAAAAAACAAATATTTTTTGGTTGTAACCCTGCGACATAGAAGGAATAGGAAAAGCCCTTATAGAAAATTTTTCAATTTAAAACGGGTCAGTCGGCCCAGTCTACGAATCTATTCTTACTCTCAAGAAATTCCTAGAATTTTAGGTGGGACAGGGATTGTAATTCTTTCTACTTCTCGAGGTATAATGACAGACCGGGAGGCTCGACTAGAAGGAATTGGCGGAGAAATTTTGTGTTATATATGGTAATCATTTTAATATCCAAATGGGATCCTCTTCCTATTTATAAAAAAAAAAAGAAAGAGGGTGAGTTGTTTAATCTCGTTTATCCTCAATTAGTTGATACTTCAAGGGGGCTTTACCTGCAATGACAGAACAAAAATGGATTCACGAAGGTTTAATTACTGAATCGCTTCCCAATGGCATGTTCCGGGTTCGGTTAGATAATGAAGATCTGGTTCTAGGTTATGTTTCAGGAAAGATCCGGCGTAGTTCTATCAAGATACTGCGTGGAGACAAAGTAAAAATTGAAATAAGTCGTTATGATTCAACCAGAGGACGTATAATTTCTCGAATCGACAACGACAACGAAAACAAGGATTCAAAAGATTAGCTGGTTTTTATTCAATACGATTCGAGATGAAAAATTTCAAGAAACTTATTTTCTACCAAGAAGTAGATTCAGAATTCAGATAAGGAATGACAAATATGAAAATAAG